TGAATGATATAAAGACAGAAAGGAACCCTATAGAGTTTCCCTTTTTTTAGCACTTAACTTTTTTAGTGGATTCCTTGTTCAAAAAAAAATTATTCGCAAAAAAAAAGAGGCATTTTTACCCATCTGCTGGTTGAATTCGTGGAATACGATTGAAGTGCGCAACGCAAAAGGGTTTGATATTCAATATCTTCAATGAAATATTGAAGCACGCTAATTACTTTAATTAAGTTCCTATGGCATATCATATATAAATAAGATCCTGGATTGGGTATATCTGTGTAACAATTTCTGTTCTGGGGTTTACATATACACAAAATTACACATAAATGTTGTTATAGTTATACTTGAAATTGAAAAGGATTTATTATTGAAAATTATTGATACTGATTAGTTGTGTATCAATTGCATTTTCTTATGCCATTAAGGAAACACAATACGAGATCCAAGAACTTAACAGTCAATAGTTAATGGGTCCAATTTCATTTGCGCTGAATTTTTGATTGTGTGACTCAAAATCCAAATATTTTCTTTCAAAAAAGGAGGGAAATTTTTCGGCGTTGTGTATTTTGATATTTGAGATACTATACAATTAATAGAAGGGTCCGGCTCCAATCAAAACAAAAAAGGAAGGATTTTTTTAGTTTCAGTTTATTAGGAAAGGAATAAGGAAAATGGTATTCCAGATGCAAATCAATAAATAAAAAAAGGGGGGATTAAGTATTTATTAAGTAATAACCCACCAGGAATATTTCCATCTATTTTTATCGTTTTGGCGGCATGGCCGAGTGGTAAGGCGGGGGACTGCAAATCCTTTTTCCCCAGTTCAAATCTGGGTGTCGTCTGATCAAGAAAAAACTCGAAATCCCTTTGCTTGCTGATATAATAGAAGTCGCCGAATCCTTGCCTAGCATAAGCAGAGGAAAAGGACTCGAACTTCCGAAACTTGCTTTATTTTGATTTTAAGAAGCTGGAGGCTAAAAGACTGTCAATCCTTGCGCTTGGGATTCCAGGGAGAATTTTAGTATTTAGTATAGGAAGGGCTAGACTATCAAAACTTCCAGTACTAATGTCTAATGACTGATTCTTGAATTAAACGGTTGAGCGGGGAATTGGTAGTTGTGGAAAGGGTGGAAGATGCTTTGTATACAGACTCGCGAGAATTTATGAGTGCTCAGACATACATTCAAGCAATATTGGATGAATAATTGCTTTCTTTTATAGAATATAGAAAAAAAAAAGACTAAGGGTTGGGGTTGAAAAATAAAACTTCTTTATTTTCGGTAACACCTAAGCAAAATAGATTATTAATATAATAGAGGGTCTCCCAAGTATTTCACAACAACACTCGGGAGGCCGTAAGGATTAGATCAAACGGTAAATAGAGATATGTGATAGATAGTGATTTATCTTGATTGTATATTGTTATGCTGTTTTATTATGAAGGGTAACAAAAGAACCAATAGGTCTTACTATTCCTGCATGTTCCATTAATCGGCCTCCCTTGATAATTACAAGAAAGTAACTGTCTATCTTGCTTGTACTTAATGCTTCCAAATTCTCCCACAAATCATATCCGAACTTGTTATGGGTGGAGTTATTGGGTTGGTTCATCAATAGCCTTCGTTCAAAATCCCTTTTTGACTCTGTGCCATTGATTACATTATTATTAGTGATCAATAATGGAAGAGTTTCTTCATATTCATAGAGATAGGAGACAGAATTCACATGGATATAGTAAGTCTTGCTTGGGCTGCTTTAATGGTAGTCTTTACATTTTCCCTTTCACTCGTAGTATGGGGAAGAAGTGGACTCTAGGATCATTACTAATTTAATTGAGTTGAGTAATCAAACTGTATTAATGGTTTCATAGATCGTTCTGCAAAGCGTTTTTCAAGAAAAATATCTTCATAGAAAAATTCTACTGGAATCCAGTAAAGTAATGTAATAGATGAAGAATAACCTTTCAATCAAACAAATATTTCATTCAATTATTCCGATGTTTGTATTTTGAAAGTAAAAGGAATACACATGATATGAAATCAAAATTTTTTCCAACCGAATTCGTCCTAAAATAAAAATATTCTATTTAGATGAACTTTAACAGAATGATATATGGCAATGAGGAGCAACCAACCCCCTTTTTATTTGTTTCCCGCTTTACTGTTCGAAGAGGAAGTCTATCTGTTATTATGTAGATACGTACTTTATACCGAGGGAAACACCGATATAGCGTTTGTCCAACGAAGTACTACGCATAATATTGCGGGGGGCGATTCACATACTGTGCATTTACCTTTTAGACTCCTAGAAATGTTATTTCTGTTTTATCGACTCGCTTAATATCATGGTTCACGCGTTATAAATAGGTGGTATCTACTACTCTTTTTACAAATATGAAGAATTGAATTTCCCACGGAATTCCTTGAATCACCTGTCAATGGCTAAATAAATGACTCCTTGTTGGAATGCTAAAAAAAAGATGACTAGATTTCTTTTATAT